GGATAGTAATAGGGATAGTTACTCTATATATTTTGATATTGAAAATCAAATTTTTGAGATTGACAACGACCCTTCTTTTCTAAGTGAACCAGAAAATTCTTTTTATAGTTATCAGAATTCTAGTTATCTGAATAATGTATCGAAGACTGATGATCCTCGCTATGATCATTACGTATATGATACAAAATATAGTTGGAATAATCACATTACTAGTTGCATTGACAATTATCTTCGTTATCAAATATGTATTGATAGTTACATTTTAACTAGTAGTGACAATTACAATGACAGTTACATTTATAGTTATATTTGTGGCGAAAGAGGAAATAGTAATGAAAGCGGGAGTTCCTCTATAAGAACTAGTACGGATAAGAGTGATTTAACTAGAAGAGAAAGTTCTAATGATTTAGATGTAACTCAAAAATATAGACATTTGTGGGTTCAATGTGAAAATTGTTATGGATTAAATTATAAGAAATCTTTGAAATCAAAAATGAATATTTGTGAACATTGTGGATGTCATTTGAAAATGAATAGTTCAGATAGAATAGAACTTTTAATTGATCCAGGTACTTGGGATCCTATGGATGAAGACATGGTCTCTCTGGATCCTATTGAATTTCATTCGGAGGAGGAACCTTATAAAGAGCGTGTTGATTCTTATCAAAGAAAGACAGGATTAACTGAGGCTGTTCAAACAGGTACAGGTCAACTAAATGGTATTCCCGTAGCAATTGGGGTTATGGATTTTCAGTTTATGGGAGGTAGTATGGGATCTGTAGTGGGCGAGAAAATAACACGTTTGATCGAGTATGCTACCAATCAAAATTTACCGCTCATTCTAGTGTGTGCTTCCGGAGGAGCGCGCATGCAAGAAGGAAGTTTGAGCTTAATGCAAATGGCTAAAATATCTTCTGCTTTATATGATTATCAATCAAATAAAAAGTTATTTTATGTAGCAATCCTTACGTCTCCTACTACGGGTGGGGTGACAGCTAGTTTTGGTATGTTGGGAGATATCATTATTGCGGAACCCAATGCCTACATTGCATTTGCGGGTAAAAGAGTAATTGAACAAACATTGAATAAGACAGTACCGGAGGGTTCACAAGTGTCTGAATATTTATTCCATAAGGGCTTATTCGATCTAATTGTACCACGTAATCTTTTAAAAGGCGTTCTGGGTGAGTTATTTCAGCTCCATGCTTTCTCTCCTTTGAATCAAAATTCAATCAAGTAGAAATTTATAAGCCTTAATTTAATAAACTCTACATTTTTTTTTGTTTGATGGTGAAAAATAGTGATTTCGCTTCATAGTATAGGAATCAAAGTCAAAACACGAAGAATGGATTTCTCTTTTGTAACATAAGATTTAATTCGAGAAAGAATCATGCGTATATATCTTTTTTTATTGATATTCCTGATCTTGATTCCTGATTAGGAATCAAGAACTCTCCATCAAACAAAATAAACAGAGTGAATTCTTTCTCCCTTTGCCGTGAAATTAGGCAAGAAAGTCCTGCGTCTTTCTATATCCCCCCAGAACCCTGGTTTTACTAAAAATCCCTTGTGTTGGATCATATTATAACGAATTATTCGTTAATTTAGAAGAAGCTTTTTCTTTAATTTTATTAAATGAAAATATCATTCTAAAGAAAAAAAAAATGAAATTTTGAATAGCCTAATAAATAGACTAATAATAAGAATTATTAAAATCAACAACGACGGAAATAATAAATCAAAGTGGATTATCATACATATATTATATGTATAAACATATAACAAGTATTATATGTATAAACATATAACAAGATGAATAAGCTCATTTATTTACACTTTTATTTACATTTATTATATACTTAATATTATCTAGTTTATATATTATTTAATATTCTCTTTCTATATACTCACTTAAGTATTAAGTATAATTATAATAGTATAATTATATATGAAGGATAAGATATCTTTATAACAGGTTAAAATCTTAATATAATAACAAATATACCAATAAATAACAGGTACAAATATTAAATCGAGGTACCCATTCTATGACAACTATCAGCAACTTACCCGCTATTTTTGTTCCTTTAGTGGGCTTAGTATTTCCGGCAATTGCAATGGTTTCTTTATCTCTTCATGTTCAAAAAAACAAGATTTTTTAGATATTATGAGGTTAAATCTCCTCTATTTTTTTTTCAAGACTTCGGCAGATGGATTATAGCAAAAATATCTATTTAGTAGAATATGGGATAACATGTAGCTTACTCCGAGCAGAAGCTCGTATTCACGCATAAACATAATATATGATTAAATGCATTATAGCTATTTGAAAATAGATCAGTATTTGTTATTGGGATGAATCTGAAAGAAACGTAAAGTCAATATATCTACATGTCCGTGGATATCTATAAGAAATCATATGAAAAAGATGTTATTATTTTTGTTTAGCTCTAAGCAATTGATGAATTACTCCTAAAGCTTTACATCATATATAGTACTAGTTGATGAGGGTTATTTCGGAAACAAAAAAAATGAAAGTCAAATTTATTGGGGGATAACTCCAATTACAATAAAATGCAACTAGATCTAGTATGAGTTGGCGATCAGACCGGATATGGATAGAACTTATAGCGGGGTCTCGAAAACTGAGTAATTTCTGCTGGGCCGTTATCCTTTTTTTAGGTTCATTAGGATTTTTATTGGTTGGAACCTCTAGTTATCTTGGTAAGAATTTTATACCCTTATTTCCCCCTCAGCAAATCATTTTTTTTCCACAAGGACTCGTGATGTCTTTCTATGGACTCGCGGGTCTTTTTTTTAGTTCCTATTTGTGGTGCACAATTTCGTGGAATGTGGGTAGTGGTTATGATCGATTTGATCTAAAAGAAGGAATAGTGTGTATTTTTCGTTGGGGATTTCCTGGAAAAAATCGTCGAATCTTCCTCCGATTCCTTATGAAAGACATTCAATCAATCAGAATAGAAGTTAAAGAGGGTATTTATGCTCGTCGGGTTCTTTATATGGAAATCAAAGGACAGGGGTCCATTCCCTTGACTCGTACCGATGAGAATTTGACTCTACGAGAAATTGAACAGAAAGCCGCTGAATTGGCCTTTTTCTTGCGTGTACCAATTGAAGTATTTTGAAAAAAGTGAAGACTTTTGTAGCAAAAGGGAAAAAACGATAGCGCCAGACGAACTATGCTTAGAACAAAAAAAAGTAAACGTACATGGAATAATCCTAAAACGAAATAGTTTTTGTCCATCTATCCTTTTTTGTTAATCAACGTTTTTTATCTTTTTTGTACTCTTTATAATAATAACTTTTCTGTCTTGTTTTGACACTCATTTTTTATCATCACAGTATTCTTCAGAAATTTCTCTCAATTATTCCTATACAGTGGCCACCGGCGATGTTTTTTTTTCGACATTTTTTGATATTTTGAGAAAATAAAACCGGGAATTCTTTCGTCTCGAAATTCAAATCTATTTATTATTTAATAGATATTATTTGCAAAAATGGCTCTTTCGTGCCTTTATCGAAAGGCTTCAATTTGATTATATATTTGGAAACAATATTCTATATAAGAGTCTATTTTATTTCTTCATTCAATTTAATTTGAAGTCAACTCTTTCTTATTCTAGTTCTGTTTTTCTATAGTATGTTTATGTATTCTTTCTAAATTTAAGGACCAACCTATGGACTGAATCAGAAATAAAAAACCGGGACTAGAGTTACGGGCTCGATGACTTGTAATGGAATAGAACTGATACTTGATAGGAATATTAGTATCGTATAGAGTCGACGAATGAAGTGAGTTCATTTAAAAATTCACAGACGAGCAAGAGCAAATGGCAAAAAAAAAAGCATTTATTTCCCTTCTATATCTTGCATCTATAGTATTTTTGCCTTGGTGGATCTCTCTCTCATTTACATTTAATAAATGTCTGGAATCTTGGGTTAATAAGTGGTGGAATACTAGGCCCTCCGAAATTTTTTTGAATGATATTCAAGAAAAGAATATTCTCAAAAAATTCATAGAATTAAAAGAACTCTCCTTCTTCGACGAAATGATAAAGGAATACCCGGAAAGGCAGTTACAAAAGTTTCACGTCGGAGTCTACAAAGAAATGATCCAATTGATCAAGATGGACAATGAAGATCGTATCCATACGATTTTACATTTCTCAACAAATCTAATTTCTTTACTTATTCTAAGTGTTTATTCTATTCTAGGTAATGAAGAACTTATTTTTCTTAACTCTTGTCTTCAAGAATTCCTATATAATTTAAGTGACACAATAAAAGTTTTTTCTATTCTTTTATTAACTGATTTATGTATAGGATTCCATTCGCCCCATGGTTGGGAACTAATGATTGGCTCTATCTACAAAGATTTTGGATTTGCTCATAATGAACAAATTATATCCGGTCTTGTTTCTACTTTTCCAGTTATTTTAGATACAATTTTTAAATATTGGATCTTTCGTTATTTAAATCGCGTATCTCCGTCACTTGTAGTGATTTATCATTCAATGAATGATTGAAAAAGGATCGACCGATCAAATTATATATAATGTTTGTTACTTTGTACATTAGCAAAACAGTCAAAATTGTACTTATTCTTTCTACCCACCCGGGAGATTCCTTCAATATTCCAGTAACATTATTTCAGTAAATCTAAATAGCAGAATCATAGATAGGAAACTATACTAGTGACTTATCTAATTTTATTGTAGAAATTTTCGGGATAAATGATTGGACTATGCAAACTAGAAATACCTTTTCTTGGATAAAGGAAGAGATTATTCGATTCATTTCCGTATCACTATTAATATATATAATAACCAGGGCACCCATTTCAAATGCATATCCCATTTTTGCCCAACAGGGTTATGAAAATCCACGAGAAGCGACAGGCCGTATTGTATGTGCCAATTGTCATTTAGCTAACAAGCCCGTAGATATCGAGGTTCCACAAGCGGTACTGCCTGATACTG